ACTCAGGTTCCGCGGGGTAAATACATTAAAAAGGGACAAATTCTAGCGGGCGGTGCGGCTACAGCTGGTGGGGAACTCGCTTTAGGAAAAAATGTATTAGTAGCTTATATGCCATGGGAAGGTTACAATTTTGAAGACGCAGTACTAATTAGCGAACGTCTGGTCTATGAAGATATTTATACTTCTTTTCACATCCGGAAATACGAAATTCAGACTCATGTAACAAGCCAAGGTCCTGAAAGAATCACTAAGGAGATCCCGCATTTAGAGGCTCATTTACTCCGAAATTTAGACAAAAATGGAATTGTGATGCTGGGATCTTGGATAGAAACAGGTGATATCTTAGTAGGTAAATTAACACCTCAGACAGCGAGCGAATCGTCATATGCCCCGGAGGATAGATTATTACGAGCTATACTTGGCATTCAGGTATCCACTTCAAAAGAAACTTCTCTAAGACTACCTATAGGGGGAAGGGGTCGAGTTATTGATGTGAGATGGATCCATAGAAAGGGGGTTTCCAATTATAATCCAGAAAGGATTCGTGTATATATTTCACAGAAACGTGAAATAAAAGTAGGTGATAAAGTAGCTGGAAGGCATGGGAATAAGGGTATAATTTCTAAGATTTTGTCTAGACAAGATATGCCCTATTTGCAAGATGGAACGCCCGTGGATATGGTATTCAACCCATTAGGAGTCCCCTCACGAATGAATGTGGGACAGATATTTGAATGTTCGCTCGGGTTAGCGGGGGATCTGCTAAAGAAACATTATAGAATAGGACCCTTTGATGAGAGATATGAGCAAGAGGCCTCAAGAAAACTAGTGTTTTCTGAATTATATGAAGCCAGTAAGCAAACAAGAAATCCATGGGTATTTGAACCCGAATATCCGGGAAAAAGCAGAATATTTGATGGAAGAACAGGAGATCTTTTTGAACAACCTGTTCTAATAGGAAAGTCCTATATCCTAAAATTAATTCATCAAGTTGATGATAAAATCCATGGACGTTCCAGTGGGCATTACGCACTTGTTACACAACAACCTCTTAGAGGGAGGGCCAAACAAGGGGGACAAAGAGTAGGAGAAATGGAAGTTTGGGCTCTAGAGGGATTTGGTGTTGCTCATATTTTACAAGAGATGCTTACTTATAAATCTGATCATATTAGAGCTCGTCAAGAAGTACTTGGTGCTACGATTATTGGAGCAACAGTACCTAACCCAGAAGGTGCTCCAGAATCTTTTCGATTGCTCGTTCGAGAACTACGATCTTTGTCCCTGGAACTGAATCATTTCCTTGTATCTGAAAAGAACTTCCAGATGAATAGGAAGGAAGCTTGATCTCAGTGAATCAGAATTTCTATTCTATGATCGACCAGTATAAACATCAACAACTTCGAATTGGACCAGTTTCCCCTCAACAAATCAGGGCTTGGGCAAAAAAAATTCTACCCAATGGAGAGATAGTTGGAGAGGTTACAAAACCCTATACTTTTCATTATAAAACTAATAAACCGGAGAAAGATGGATTGTTTTGTGAAAGAATTTCTGGACCCATAAAAAGTGGGATTTGTGCTTGTGGAAATTACCGAGGGATCGGGGCTGAAAAAGAAGACCCGAAATCTTGTGAAGAATGCGGGGTGGAATTTGTTGATTCTCGAATACGAAGGTACCAAATGGGATACATCAAACTGACATGTCCAGTGACTCATGTGTGGTATTTGAAACGTCTTCCTAGTTATATTGCGAATCTTTTAGATAAGCCCCTTAGGGAATTAGAGGGCCTAGTATATTGCGATGTGTGATTTGATCGAAATTTTCATTTGACAGATTTGGACTGAGAAACTGTCATCCCATTTAATCTGATTGGGATGCCCCCGGCTCTGACATGTATCTTGGGAGGAGGAACATGAAGCTCAGAATTATGGGTGCATTCAAGACTTAAAAATGGAAGAAAAGGGGAATTGATCCATGGTCGCATTCCGTAACAGATAATATAGGAATAGTTAGTTATACCTCGTGAAAAAAGATTTTTTGTGGAATTATACATTCCATTTCTTTTAGAAATAAATTCTGTTCAGGCAAGTGCAAGCGAATATGGCATGGTTACAGGAGCCTATCTATCGCATATATGCTTCAAGGGATATCACGGCACATAACCATCGAGGTGAGTAGAGACCTAAAAAAGATCGAATGGAACAATACAATATATAGACAAATAAATCCTTTACGAGTCCCAAAATATTCCTTTCAGGGGATTCATCATTTGAGGGGAAGTAGACTACTCAAGAATTTCATATTTCCTTTTTTTCGTAAACTTTCGTAAACATAAATAAACATAAAAGAAAGTAAAAAAGGTTAGAGTGAAAATAAAAAAGAAAATAAGATAAGAATGAATCAATGAAAGGCTGGTCCTTACTGGGAACTTGAGTAAAGAGTAGCTTTTTGTAGGGTTTTCTCGAACAAAGTTTAAAAAGAAGAAGAACCCCTTTCTTTA